GTTGGCTATTCACGGTCTAGCTGTACCTACCGTCTTTTTTTTGGGGTCAATATCAGCAATGCAGTTCATCCAACGATAAACCAAATCCCGAATTATAGAGCTATGACACAATCAAACCCGAACGAACAAAATGTTGAATTGAATCGTACCAGTCTCTACTGGGGGTTATTACTCATTTTTGTACTTGCTGTTTTATTTTCCAATTATTTCTTCAATTAGGAAAACGAAAGAAAATAAATAAGAATTCTAGGCATTCTCTTAGCCCATTCGGAAGGATCTCATCTTATAATTATCCATGACTGTTTATGTCTCTAGCATGACCACTTGATGAAATTGGAGGGAAGTGGAGTAAATGGCCGATACTACTGGAAGGATTCCTCTTTGGATAATAGGTACCGTAGCTGGTATTCTTGTGATCGGTTTACTAGGTATTTTCTTTTATGGTTCATATTCCGGATTAGGTTCATCCTTATAGTAATTAGTAATCGGATGAATTCAGTTGTAGACATGAAAGTGTAGGAACTCAACGGGATTCCCTTCTTTGTTTGTCTGATTCGAGGGGAAAGGGCCCGTTGAGTTCTTAAGAATCAGAGTCTTTTTTTCGTCTAAATGATAAAGTGGATTTCTTTTTCTGCTGTTTCAAAAAACTCCATTCTATTTTTTCTGATGATGCTTTTGAAAAATGAACTTCATTGATTGATTCAGAACACCTCTTCCTTGATCTTGATAGTATCCATGGGTACTTTCTAAGTTAGAACAAAAACAAAGGGGGAATCGCTCAATTTCCTGGATTATATATACTATATATACTAATATTTCTGTAGATTCGATATCGTACAAATACTTTCTATACTCTTACTTTTTTTTACTATCTCAGAAAAATTGAAATTTTTGATAAATTCATTGAATAAGTTTTATTTTATGTTTGTCCACTATTTTATTGTACGTAATAAATCGAAAAAAAGTTCTGATACATCTGTAAAACCGAAACTAAGACTAGGAATTTTTGGCGAACAGGATCACAAATCATTACTCTTTCGACACAAGAAAAGGAATTTGCTACACCCCTTTCTTGTGTCGAAGACTAGGAAGACACATAATGCACCCTAGAATTTTTTGTTCCCCGCATTTATAATTCTTTTTATTACCCGTTTACTTATGCTAATATCTATCCCAATTTGATTCTGTTTCAAATAGAATCAAATGGATACATTTTATGACATTGAAATCTGGAAATAGTAACATAGTTGTAACAATTCAATTTGGCTAAAAAAACAAAGAAAGGGGTGGTAAAGTCATAAAGTCAAATAAAAAAGTCTTCTTCAAACAAAAAGCTACCTATTCTGACTAGGAATGCGGTACAAGGGATTCCCCGAAGTTCGTAGAAAAAGAGGAATTAAATAAACGGTTTTTCAGAATTGATTTTTTTTGATCATACATAATTGACAACAAAAATGTGGTTCTTTTTACGAACCTGATGAGGATAAATCGATGAGTTTAGAAATTCATTTCGGCTAATTGAACCTTCTCGAACTGTTTCTTTTTAAGAACCAAAAATATTTGTGCTAAAATAACAGATGCCAAGAAGAATAAAAGACCTTGGACACGTAATGGATCTTGAAGTACTATTTCTGCATCTCCCTGACCAAATCCACCCACATTAGGATTACTCGTTAATGGTTGATCGAATTTAATGGATTCACCCTCAGAAACAAGAAGTTCTGGTCCTGGAGGGATAATATCAACCACTTGACGTCCATCCGATGGATCTGTTATGGTTATTTCATATCCCCCCTTTTCTTTTCGTATGATTTTACTTAATATGCCCGCTCCTGTAGCATTATAAACTGTATTGTTACTCTTGCTTCCGTCGGGATAAATCTGACCCCTTCCCCTATTTCCCCCTACGTATATAGGATATTTTAAGAAATGAACGTCTTTCTTAGTAGCGGGGTCGGGGGAAAGAACAGGAAAGGTGATTTCACTATATTTCTGACCAGGGACAGGCCCTATCACAAGAATATTTTTTTTATTAGGGCGATAGCTCTGAAAAGACAAATTGCCTATCTTTTCTTTCATCTCAGGAGAAATACGATCGGAAGGAGCTAATTCAAAACCCTCTGGTAAAATAAGAACAGCCCCCACATTCAAACCCCCTTTCTTACCATTAGCAAGAACTTGTTTCACTTGCTTATCGTAAGGAATTCGAACAACTGCTTCAAATACAGTATCAGGAAGTACCGCTTGTGGAACTTCAATATCCACGGGCTTATTAGCTAAATGACAATTAGCACATACAATACGCCCAGTCGCTTCTCGTGGATTTTCATAACCCTGCTGCGCAAAAACAGGATATGCACTTGAAATGGATGTCCGAGTTATGATATATATCATGAGCGATACGGAAACACATCGAGTAATCTGTTCCTTTATCCAAGAAAAAGTATTTCTAGTTTGCATGGTCTAATCATTGATCCGAAAATTTCTACAATAAATTGGGGTAGGTCGCTAGTATAGTTCCCTATCCACGATTCTGCTATTTACTGGAATCATTTTACTGGCATACGATAGGATGAAAATCCCCTGGATAGAAAGTTTTTAATCCTTATGTAGAACTACAAAGACAAAGTAAGAAACATTCTGATTGGATTAGATTAATGTCGATGGATCATTTACATTTATCAATCATTCATTGAATGATAAATAACTACAAGTGACGGAGATACACGATTTAAATACCGGAAAATCCAATATTTAAAAATAGTATCGAGAATAACCGGAAAAGTGGAAACAAGACCAGATATAATTTGATCATTATGAACAAATCCAAAATCTTTGTAGACAGAACCAATCATTAGTTCCCAACCGTGTGGTGAATGAAATCCGATACATAAATCAGTTAATAAAAGAATCGAAAAAGCTTTTACTGTATCACTTAAGTTATATAGGAATTCCTGAGCCCAAGAGTTAAGAATAACAAGTTCTTCATTACCTAAAATAGAAGAACCGCTTAGAATAACAAAACAGATTATATTTGTCGAGAAGTGCAAAATCGTATGGATACGATCCGCATTGTGTATCTTGATTAATTGGATCGTTTCTTTGTGGATTCCTATAGGAAGCTTTTGTAGATGTGTCTCCGAGTATTCCTTGACCATTTCGTCCAAAAAGAAGATTTCCTCTAATTCTATGAACTTTTGTAGAATACTTTTTTCTTGAATATCATTCAAAAAAATTTCGGATTGACCAGTATTCAACCAATTAGTAATCCAAGATTCCATACTTTTAGTAAATGAGAGAGAAATCCACCGGGGTAAAAATACTATAGATGCAAGATACAAAAGAGGAGTGAATGCTTTCGTTTTTGCCATTTTTCACCTGTGAATTTTTAATTAACCCACTTCATTTGTCGACTTTATGTGATTGAATATTTCTTTCAAACATGAGTTCGAGATAAGGTATCAAACCTATGAATTTATTTGATTTTTGATTTTGTTTGAATCTAGAAAGAATACAGAAATAGACTAAGACTCTACTTAAAATTCGAATGAAGAAATAAATAATCAAAAATATTGTTTCCAGATATCTCAATTCATCAAATTCTAAACAAGTGTCTCCTTTTGATGAATCACCGAAAGAAGTACTTTAAGGAATGAATATTATTGATATTTTGATAGGAAAGCATTCGTTTTTCAGCCCAGTTCTTTTTCTCAAAAGACTTCAATTGGTACGCGCAAGAAATAGGCCAATTCCGCGGCTTTTTGTTCAATTTCTCGTGGAGTCAAATTCTCATCAGTACGGGTCAACGGAATAGCCCCCCGACCTCTGATGTCCATATAAAGGACACGACGAGCATAAATACCCTCCTTAACTTCTATTCTAACGGATTGAATATCTTTTATAAGGAATCGGAGGAATATGCGACGATTTTTTCCAGGAAATCCCCAACGAAAAATACACACTATTCCTTCCTTTCTATCGAATCGATCATAACCACTACCTACATTCCAGGAAATTGTGCACCACAAATAGGAACTAATAAAGAGACCCGCGATCCCGTAGAAAGACATCACGATCCCTTGTGGAAAAAAAAGAATTTGCTGAGACGGAACAAAAGATATCAAATTTCTACCAAGATAACTGGAAGTTCCAACCAATAAGAATCCTAATGAACCTAAAAAAACGATAAGGGCCCAGCAAAAATTACTTAGTTTTCGAGACCCCGTTATAAGTTCTATCCATATATGTTCTGATCGCCAACTCATACTTGATCCGATTGCATTTTATTGGAATTGAGAGAATACCCCCAATGATTTTGACTTGACTTTTTTTGTTTCCGAAGGAACTCTCATCACCTAGCGCTAGTTTGATGTGAACTAGCACTAGTTTGATGGCAACCTTTAGGAGTAATTCATCAAATTGGTTAGATCTAAAATAATAACATACCCTTCATATCATCCCATCCCAATATACATATTGATATACATATAGATCCACCAACTTTCTATATTAGGCATCCAGCGATCCTGATCTATTTGAAACTAGTTAGAATTAATTTACCCATAGATCATTTTCTGCAGGCATAAGAGCTTTTTCCTTTATGTTCGGTGGAAATCATATGTTATACTTTCCCGAGATAAATATCTGTCTTATGCTACAAGTCTAAATTTCAAAAAAACGGATGAGGTTTGGGCCCCCCAGATCTAAACAATCTTATTTTTTTGAACATGAAGAAATAAAGAAGCCATTGCAATTGCCGGAAATACTAGTCCTACTAAAGGCACAAAAATAGAGGGAAAATTAAAAGTTATCATAAAATGGGTACCTCGGCTTACTATTTGTACCTGTTATTATTTTTTTTAATATCATATTTATACTAATTATAATTTATAATTAAGGATTGTAATTATTATGAATTCGTAGTTATTATTAATTAATTCCATTTGAAAATTATTATTAGAATAATAAGTATCTATATATCTAAGTGATGAGTATATAGAATAAGTCCAAGGAATGTATAACTAAATAAATGGACTTATTCATCTATCTACATGAAAGATACGTATGATAATCAACTTTATTATTTTTCTTCATTTTTTTGTGTTTTGTTCTTGTCTTCTAATTTAATAAAGAAATAGTTTCTTACCAATTATCGAAAGATTTGTTAGAATGCGACACAACCGAAATTTTTAGTGAAAATGGGTTTTTGGGGGGATGGAGAAAGATACAAAACTATATATCTATCTTTTATCTTGTTGATAGAGACTTCTTAATTAGTAATCGGGAAGCTAGGTAAAAAAAGAGTTATCCGCAACTTTCGATTCTTTCTACAATTAGATCTTAGGTCACCAAAGAAAGCTCCATTCTTATTTCCTTTGATTCTGAGAAGCTAACTACTTGTTTGCTACAAATAAAATAATTGAACTTGGTGCGCGCTACTTGATTGAATTGGAATTCAAAGGAAAGAAGGCGTGGAGCTTAAATAACTCACTCAGAACACTTTTTAAAAGATTGCGTGGTACGATTAGGTCGAATAAGCCCTTCTGGAATAAATATTCAGCCGCTTGTGAACCTTCGGGTACTGTTTTATTCAATGTTTGTTCAATTACTCTTTTACCCGCAAATGCTATGTAGGAATTAGGTTCGGCAATAATGATATCTCCCAACATACCAAAACTAGCCGTTACCCCACCAGTAGTAGGAGATGTAAGGATTGATACATATAATAACTTTTTATTTAATTGATAATCATATAAGGCAGACGATATTTTAGCCATTTGCATCAAGCTCAAACTTCCTTCTTGCATGCGCGCCCCCCCCGAAGCGCACACTATAATAAGAGGTATAAATTTATTGGTAGCGTACTCAATCAAACGGGTGATTTTCTCCCCGACTACGGATCCCATACTACCCCCCATAAACTGAAAATCCATAACTCCAATAGCTACGGGAATACCATTTAGTTGACCTACGCCTGTTTGAACAGCCTCAGTTAATCCTGTCTTTCTTTGATAAGAATCAATACGATCTTTATAAGGCTCTTCTTCCGAATGAAATCCAATGGGATCCAGAGAGACCATGTCTTCATCCATAGGATCCCAAGTACCGGGGTCAATCGAAACTTCGATTCTTTCTGAACTACTCATTTTCAAATGATATCCACATTGTTCACAAATATTCACGTTTGATTTCAAAAATTTCTTATAATTTAATCCATAACAATTTTCGCATTGAACCCACAAATGCCTGTATTTTTGAGTTGCATCGAGATCATTAGGCCTTTCTCTTAGAGTTAAATCACTACTCTTCGCGCGGGTTTGTATACTGGACCTCCCGGTTTCAGTACTAGTTCTACGTTTATCAAAAAGGCACCTAGAGATGTAACTGTCACTACCATCACTTACAATGGGCGTACCACTCCAGATTTGAGACTGGAGATAACCATCAATGCAACTAGTAATGTGATTATTCCAACTAGATTTAGTATCATACATGTAACGATTATCTAAGCAATCTTCACTCGTAGATCCATTATTCATATAACTAGAATTGCGATAACTAGAAAAAGAACTTTCTAATTCACTCAGAAAAGAACGGTCGTTGTCAATCTCAAAAATATGATTTTCAATATTAAAATAGATAGAATAACTGTCTCCATTACTATCCCTAACTAAAAAAGTATCATCAGAGATAAAATTCCGAATGCCTTTGGCGCCAAATAAACGATCGACATTACTGTAACTAGAATTGTCACGACCCCTCCAACTGTGAATGTTTTTAGCCCTACCTTTTAGATTCGGATCTTCACCTTCACTAGTATTTTCAATAGGACCAAGATTGTCCGTTGATTTCTTTATCCCATACCTGCGTTCTAACTCCTTCTTAAACACCATCGAATTAAACCACCATCTTTCCATAGAGTTTTCTTGCCCCCTATTTGCATAAAAATACAATAGATGAATAGTCATTCGATCCACAATTCTTTATTTTTTTTATTTGAATATCTTATTTCTTATCAGACTAAACATAGAAATTAAATCACTACTAATAGGAAGTGTGGAAAAGGATTCTCTTTTGTTTTGTGGGAATCCAGGGGTAAGACGTAAGACTTCACTATAAATGAATATGATGGAATCCCTTTTCATTCTAAATTAAATATAATGATAAAAAGTGGTTTGTCCTATGTCTTCATATCAAACAAAAAAAATAAATATTAGTTCTCGCTTAGAAATAATTTTTTCGTAAAATCTCATCTAATAACTAACTACTAACAAGTAGTAAATTAAGGTTCTATTCCAACACAGAACGAAAAAGACAATATACAGGATGGGTCGAAAGATTTGTGATACTTCGCTTGATTCAGGGAAACTACAAGATATATAAAGAATATACCAATCCTAAGGCTCCATAGGTTTAATTGTGGATCCAAGACAACAATAGAAACATTTGAGTCTTAAATTTATATTTCAAATCTTCTATATCTAGAGATATATGTATTTA